ATGGACTATTAGATCTTTTATACCGGGCCTCATCTTTATCACACTTCTTTGTCTTCCAATAAAATTAGATCATTAAAAAACGTAGTTTATAATCCCTATTCCTTTTTTCCATTTCACTTCTATTGTTTGTTTGGGTTTGTAATCAAGAGAAGTGGAAAAGCGGTCAGATGATACTTTATCTGATAATTGTACAAGGAAGGCAATAGGTTATAGAAAAAAAAGAGTGGATAAATAAAGGAATTCTTGAGTGGATCAGGAATCAAATTTTTGAGTCGGTATGGATAAAAGATCTTCCTATGTTATACTATTCAATTCTCGACGATGAATCAATTTGATAGCTCAGATATTGTTATTCATGATATTGATCCGATTCAATATCATCGAGATGTAATTCATCCCATTGAATTTACATTACAGGCGAAAGATTTATCATCTCTATGGGATTAAATCCCGAGTTATTGCGAAAAAAAAAAACTGAAACGATGATATTATGGAAGTAAATATTCTCGCATTTATTGCTACTGCACTGTTCATTCTAGTTCCTACTGCTTTTTTACTTATCATTTACGTAAAAACAGTTAGTCAAAATAATTAATTTGAATGAAACTGAACTTCTTAGTCCTTATCAATAACAATAATAATTGCAGAAATAAAATGAAAAGGATTCCAATTTACCGTCTTAAATGAAATGAGCGGACTAGGATCAGAAGTATTAGTATTCTAATACTATTCTAATAGATAGACTGGTAGAAAGATTTATATATAAATCTTTCTACCAGTCTATCTATTATTCTATTATATTTACTATTATATTAATTTAATGTTATTTCTAGTTGTATTGTATAACGTCTTAATAGAGATCAATCCACGATATGTATTTTCATATATGTAGATATCAATTACATATATGTACATAGCACCCCAATTCTATTTCTTTGCTTTGATTTGTATTGATTACAATCAATTTGAAATAATCGAAAGTAAACTCTTACTCTTATGGGTCTAATTACTAGATTTCATATTATTTCAAATATGAATCCTGCATCGAAAGAATCAAATCAATAAAGGAAAAACAGTATGGGCATATATAAAAGAAAACCAAGTAATCTTTTTTTTAGCACTTCAAAGAAGTAATTGATTGAGCCATTGATAGATGGGAATTATATGAAAACTTCTTCGGATTTCGAAAAGAAGTATAGTAAAAGTAAAACCCACTGATTTATTTTTAACCTTTGAACTATGATTTGAAATGAGTCGATAAAGCATAAATCCAATTTTTAAAACAATAAAACAAGTGGTAAGTCCACAATATGGGACTCGCCCAAGACAAGATCTTATTATGTGTAATATCGCGCTGTACAACCACCATGTCTATGTTCTTTCCCATAGAGAGTGTGTATCCACTTAATAACAGAACGACTTCCTCTTTCTCTTTGAACAGTAAAAGTAAAGAGGGAAACAACTAAAACAAATAAGAAAAAGGGTCCGTTATTCCTCATTGTCCATATAAAATTCTGGTAAGAACCGGTTCATCGAAATAGAAAATTTAGGAAGAATAGAATTCGAATTTGGCTGGAATAAATTTCCTATCATCTGTATCCCTTTTACTTTACTTTCGAAATACAAACATGGGAATCGTTGAAATATTCCTTTGATTGAAAAGGTATTATTCATATAATACATTATTCCCCCCAGAACGATCTATAAAACAATTGATCCAGTTTGATTCCTCAACTGAATCAATAGTACCTCTAGAGTCCACTTCTTCCCCATACTACCAGTGAAAGAGAAAATGTAAAGACTACCATTAAAGCAGCCCAAGCGAGACTTACTATATCCATGTGAATTATGTCCCCTATCTCTATGAATATGAAGGAATTTTTCCATTATTGCTTACTAATAATAGTGGAGATGCGGAGTCAAAACAAAAAAGGATTCTGACCCAAGACCATTGATGAACCAATCCCATAAATCCACTTATAACAAAACAAGTTCTTATAAGATTTCTAGTAGAATCAGAAAACATTAAGCACAAGCAAAATACGAGCGACACCCTTGGAAAGTATCAAGGGAATGTTACTAATGAACATGTAAGAATAATAAGACCCTTTGTTTCTTTTGTTCCCAGTATTAATGAAAGGCATAAAAATATAGAATCAAGATAGATCACTATCTACTATCACATACTTCTATTTCACATTTAATCTAATCCTTATTGTCTCCCGATTGTTTCGCAGAGACAATCGGGAGACAGTCTATCGTTGACTAGGGATTACCGAAAAGAAAGAATTGATTTTTGCACTTTTCTATTTTATATAAAATTATAAATCCAATCTAATATTGATTGAATGCTCGAGCACTCAGAAACTCTCATGAATCTGTATACAAAGTATCTTCCGCCCTTTCCACAATTACGAATTAGATTCCCCCTCCGGCTATCCAATATAATTCAAGACCGGGCGAGTAGGCAGATTAGTAGTGGAAAGGCTATCAAGACTTT